AGTTGACATTCATCAAAAGGATCTAATGAATTATGAGTTCAATACATCCTGTTTAGCAGAAAGACGGATATTCCTTGCTCATTATCAGACAATCACTTATTCACAAACCTCGTGTGGGGCCAATAGTTTTCATTTCCCATCTCATGGAAACCCGAAACCTTTTTCGTTCCGCCTAGCGCTATCCCCCTCTAGGGGTATTTTAGTGATAGGTCCTATAGGAACTGGACGATCCTATTTGGTCAAATCCCTAGCGACAAACTCCTATCTTCCTTTCATTACGGTATTTCTGAACAAGCTGGATTTTAAAATAGTTATTGATGATCTCGATCCTGAGGACTATATGGAAGCGCTTGATGATGTGGATATTGATGGTATTGATGATGATAGCGATCCTGCTAAGGAATATATGGATGCGCTGAAAGATGTGGATGATATTGATGATCGTGACTATTCGAACTTGGACTCGGACCCGGAGCTGAGGGAGGGATATACGGTGGATGATGAGATACTTAGGTATATCATCGAGTTGGAAATAGACCTAGCTTCTATCAACTTGCAATTCGAATTGGCAAGAACAATGTCTCCTTGCATAGTATGGATTCCAAACATTCACGATCTGTATGTGGATGAGTCGGAGTCCCTCGGTTTATTATTGAACTATCTCTCCGGGGATTGTGAAAGACGGCCCACTAGAGATATTCTTGTTATTGCTTCGACCCATATTCCCCAAAAAGTGGATCCCGCTCTAATAGCTCCGAATAAATTAAATACATGCATTAAGATACGAAGGCTTCTTATTCCACAACAACGAAAGCACGTTTTCACCCTTTCGTATACTAGGGGATTTCACTTGGAAAAGAAAATGTTCCATACTAATGGATTCGGGTCCATAGCCATGGGTTACAGTGCACGAGATCTTGTAGCAATTACCAATGAGGCCCTATCGATTAGTATTACACAGAAGAAATCAATTATAGACACTAATACAATTAGATTCGCTCTTCATAGACAAACTTGGGAGTTGCGAGCCCATGTAAGACCGGTTCCGGATCATGGGATCCTTTTCTATCAGATAGGAAGGGCTGTTGCACAAAATGTACTTATAAATAATTGCTGCCTTATAGATCCTATATCTATCTATATGAAGAAGCAATCATGTTACGAAGGGGATCCTTATTTGTACAAATGGTTCTTCGAACTTGGAACGAGAATGAAGAAATTAACGATACTTCTTTATCTTTTGAGTTGTTCGGCCGGATCGGTCGCTCAAGATCTTTGGTCTCTACCCGGACCCGATGAAAAAAATGGGATCACTTCTTATAGACTCGTTGAGACGGATTCTGGTCTAGTTGATGGCCTATTAGAAGTAGTAGAAGGCGCTCTGGTGGGATCCTCGCTTCTTCAGCCCGAACCGAGGAATCCCTTAGAGATGATGGAAAATGGATCTCGTTGTATCTTTGATCGTAGATTTCTCTACGAATCGGAGTTTAAAGAATGGGCAGAAGGCACCGACCCGCAACAGTTAGCGGAGGATGTAGTCGATCACATAGTTTGGGCTCCTAGAATATGGCAACCTTGGGGCTTTCTATTTGATTGGATCGAAAGGCCCAATGAATTGGAATTTCCCTATTGGGCCAGGTCATTTCGGGGCAAGCCGATCATTTCTGATGAAGTTAATGATGAATATTTTGATTATGCATTTTTTGGTGAAGGGGATGATGGATATGATGAAGAGGATGAGCTTCAAGAGAATGATTGGGAGTTCTTGCAGAGTGAAACCATGGAGTACCCGGGACGAGATAGATCTTCCAAAGAACAAGTCTTTTTTCGAAAAGGCCAATTCATTTGGGACCCTGGAGATCCACTCTTTTACATATTCAACGATGAGCTCTCTGTCTTTCTGTTTTCACATCGAGAATTCTTTGCAGATGAAGAGATGTCAAAGGGGCTTCTTCTGACTTCCCAAAGGGAGACTCTATATAAACGCGGGTTTAGCAAGAAACCGAAAGAAAAGTACTTCGAATTTTTTATTAATCGCCAGAGACGGAGACGGCTTAGAACCATTAGTTCATTATATAATCGATCTTTCCGTTCTAATATTCAATCCGCGAGTTATCAGTACTTATCAAATCTGTTCTTATCTAACGGGAGGCTATTGGATCAAATGATAAAGACATTGTTTAGAAAAAGATGGATTTTCCCGGATGAACTGAAAATTGGATTCATGTAACAGGAGAAAGATTTCCCATTCCTTAGCCGTAAAGATATGTGGCCATGAAAGAGGGATTAAGTGGAACAGAATTGACTGGGCAGTCATGGAAATACTCGTTTTTCCATATTTCGGACCTTAGCTCCATGGAACAATATTGCTACTGCTGAAACGTGGAATAATTGAAATCTTAGATCAAAACACTATGTATGGATGGTATGAACGGCCTAAACAAGAATTCTTGAACAGCGAGCAACCAGAGCCTATTACTCACTACATAAAAAAATTTCC